CATACTAATCATGTGCCAGGAACCAGATTTGAACTGGTGACACGAGGATTTTCAGTCCTCTGCTCTACCAACTGAGCTATCCCGGCCATTTCCAGCGCATCATTTTTTTTTCTATTTTAATAGATGGCTTGGGTCTATGTCAATTTTTTTTTTAATAGGAAAAAGGTATTCTAAAGTCCCCTGGAATTTCTTGGCTCTTCAATTCAAAAAGAAGATTTTTTTGTAAGTTTCAGTACAGTAGACAAATAATATGTATTGTTATGTTAATCATTTTAAATTTGAAATGGGGATTCCTTGCTCAAGGATGTTGAGTTGTACGTGTATCATATATATTCCCAAGTATTGTGATAAGAAACAAATTTCTGCCCAGATCCGTTTGGGAAAGAGTAGAATCAATGATAAACATAATGAATTGTGAATCGCTAACCAAAGGATAGGATAAATAATTAGAAAGGCAAATAAAACGTACCTTTTTCTATTTTTGGGGATAGAGGGACTTGAACCCTCACGATTTTTAAAGTCGACGGATTTTCCTCTTACTATAAATTTCATTTTTGTCCGTATTGACATGTAGAATGGGACTCTATCTTTATTCTATTCTCGTCTGATTAATCAGTTCTTCAACAGATCTATCAGATTATGATGGAGTGAATGATATTTAATCAATGAATATTTGATTCTTTTTTCAACTTGAAGTTGGAATTGATTTACAACAATTCGTTCATTTTGACTATATCATAAAAAAAAAATTCGAGTCGTCATTAATAATTTGAAATACTATTTTATTACGTATACGTATGTATATAGGTTTATCTTTCATCCTTTCTAGAGTTTCTCTGGAAGGATTGGATTCCTTTACCTTTACTAACGCAACGCAGTCAACTCCATTTGTTGGAACAGCTTCCATTGAGTCTCTGCACCTATCCTTTTTGTTTTTCTCGTTCTTGCTTTCGAAACCATTATTTGTTTTCGAAAAACCGGATTTGGCTCAGGATTGCCCATTTTTCATTCCAGGGTTTCTCTGAATTTGAAAGTTATCACTTGGTAAGGTTTCCATACCAAGGCTCAATCCAATTAAGTCCGTAGCGTCTACCAATTTCGCCATATCCCCATTAGTCTCTTATTATTCTATTAATTAGAATCTTATTACTCTATTAATAGTAATATCTCATTAAAATTTAAATGTCCTTGTCTTTTTTCTTTCATTTGTATTATGCTGGAACCATTGAATTCATTAGATACCAATTCCTATATCGAAAATTTATCCTATTTTATTTCTTATCTAGCTTATTTGATCTCTATCAGAGACCCATATTTGGTCGAATACAAAATGATTCTATCATTTCTGTATTTGCAATTCAATATAGATAGATAGATACACATATCTATTTTTCTCTCGTTCTATTATTTTTCTCGTAAAATTTAGAATACTTGAATGGTCGATTCTTTTTTTTTCGTCTTATCTTCCACCTTTCAGAATGAAAAGAGCGGAATGCTTCATTATGGTCTGAATTGGATTGTACCTTTCTCTTTCATTTTGATTTATTTTTTATTCTCCTTAAGGGGGATCTCCTATAACAGAACTCAAAAAAAAACTTTTCCTTTAAATTTTTTTTTATGATTATTCTAGGATTATTATATATCATTTTACATATATTACATTCTAAATATATTAATTCTTTATTTTTTCTATAGAAAATATCTATTAGCAAAATGATTTCATTTAATATAGAATTATTATTAATAGAATAGACATTAACTAATTTGTAAATAATCTTTTTTGAAAAAAAAAAAAGAGAAAATGAAAAATTATATTCTTTTCTATATTCATTTTTTTCTCTATTCATATTACTTATGACTAGATAAGAATGAGCAGTTAATAGATAAGATCTCAAGAATTTACTAACTTTCTATATATGTAAAATTTCTGTTATGTAAGCCCGCTTAGCTCAGAGGTTAGAGCATCGCATTTGTAATGCGATGGTCATCGGTTCGATTCCGATAGCCGGCTTTTCATTATTTGTTTGATTTTTGACATAATTGATACTGTGAAATCAAATAAATAGAGAGAAATAGCGAAAAGGTTTCTTCCCTTTTTTCAAGAGTCACCGATTTATTATATTATATCGTAGGAACTAAAAATTATGAATAAAAAAGGGGAGGGGTTTGATTTCGGGAGAACAAATCCAGAACCAGAAGGGTACTCTTATTTTTTTTTATTTACATATACAATAATGTCCAGATATTGATAGAATTCATCTAATTATTCTTTCTAGTACAATACTTTACTAGATTTCGAGTTATTTATTATATTTATAATTTAGTTTAGTTTTTTTGTTATTATTTAGGTTTATGAAAAAAAAGGAGTCTTTATGTCACGTTACAGAGGGCCTCGTTTCAAAAAAATACGCCGTCTGGGGGCTTTACCGGGACTAACTAATAAAAAGCCCAGAACCGGAAGCGATCTTAAAAACCAATCACACTCCAGTAAAAAATCTCA